TTAGTTTATTTGATCAAATAAAAAAGCCACTTTGGGATTGCTGAATGACAGACAAATAACAGACAAAAAAATATAATCAATATATAAAGCAACGGAGCCATCATAGTATTTTTGAATTCCTCTGAAAGGAAGGGTGGTAAGTTGATCATTTACCGATCGGGGTCTGATCGATCCTATTTTTTTCTTTATTTTATGGAAGGTAAGGGTCAATTTTATTGTAGAGCCGTATGCAATGCATAATGCCCGTACGGTTGTTCGATTCTATCTTTTTTTCTTGTTATTCTTTTATCTTTCTTTGTATCTTCCCCTCATATCATGAAAAATAGAGAATCCTTTTATTATCTTATATTATCAGGGTAATGATCCATCAACCTGCTGGTTCTTTTTCTGAAGTAGCAACGGGAGAATTCATCCTGGAAGTGGGAGAACTGCTGAAACTACGTGAAACCCTGACAAGGGTTTATGTACAAAGAACGGGCAAACCCGTATGGGTTGTATCCGAAGACATGGAAAGAGATGTTTTTATGTCAGCAACAGAGGCCCAAGCTTATGGAATTGTTGATCTTGTAGCGGTTGAATGACAATAGCCTAGATTTCACGTCAATTCTGAAATTCACCCTGCCGAGTTTAATATTAATATTCTATGACTTTTTTTATTATTCTATATTCTATTGAATAAAAGTAATTCATAATCATCCGGTTAGGATCGATCTAAACCAGCCCATTATGTATATGATTCAACATGCCAACGATTAAACAACTTATTAGAAATACAAGACAGCCAATTAGAAATGTCACAAAATCCCCCGCGCTTCGGGGATGCCCTCAGCGTCGAGGAACATGTACTAGGGTGTATGTGCGACTCGTTCAGATCATGAACTAGAACAAAGGAAAGAGAACAATGTTCGAATATCAATGATCAAATAGGATAGACCGGAAAAACGAACTACATTTCCTATCTAAAAATCGATGATATCCCTTTTATTGTGTATGAAATTTATGGTTTCTGTTGGTGTAAATCCACTCACCTCAATTCAAGATGAGAAGCAATTCTCCATTGGTAGCAAATGGTTATCCATTAAGCGGAGGAAATCTTAGTTAAAATAAACCCCTCTTGCAAGAACGGACTAACAGGGTCAGCTACCCAGCCAATCTTCATAATTAAATACCGTTACTGTATAGGTAGAGCTCGTTGTGAAAGACCTATTACTGGATAATTCATGGGTAGAGCCGAAGAATGTGAACTATACAAGTTAGCAATAACATTGATTAAATGAAGTAAAGGCTCCGGTGTATAGAGAAGACCTCACCGTTTAAGAAGTAACCATAGAAACGATGGAATCCACTATTTCTTTATCATTACTTTTCTTTTTTAATACCTAGTATAGTACAATTTCGTATTTCGAGGTGAAATGCCTCGAAAAAAAGAAAAATTGTGGTTGGGAAGGTTATAGTAGCCAAAGCCATTGGAATTATTAGTTTATACATTGGAAAAATCCGTTTTGTTATTCATATACTAGGAAAGGGGCAAAAGAATAACTGAAAGAAAGGAAATCGATTAGTTATTCGTTAAAGTTTCATTTATTCAATGACCAGAATTAGACGGGGATATATCGCTCGGAGACGTAGAACAAAAATTCGTTTATTTGCATCAAGCTTTCGGGGGGCTCATTCAAGACTTACTCGAACTATTACTCAACAAAAAATAAGAGCTTTGGTTTCGGCTCATCGGGATAGGGATAGGCAAAAAATCAATTTTCGTCGTTTGTGGATCACTCGAATAAATGCAGCAATTCGCGAAAGGGGGGTATGCTATAGTTATAGTAGATTCATAAATGATCTGTACAAGAGACAATTGCTTCTTAATCGTAAAATACTTGCACAAATAGCTATATCAAATAGGAATTGTCTTTATATGATTTCCAATGAGATCATAAAAGAAGTAAGTTGGAAGGAATCCACCGGTTAAACGGAGTTGCCCGGAGAATGAACTCCGGGAAGGTCGAATAAAAATGAATAGAAAGAATATGATAAATATGAGAAAGTAGTCAAAATAAAGTAGTCAAAATAAATATGAATCAACACGTTCACTAAAAAAATTTCTTCTTCCCAGATTATTCTTTTTTTTCTTACGACACAAGAATTCAATCCGGATTCTTGGATTTTTCCAACAAAATAGAAATCCGCGTTTGAGTTCGGATGGGGATTTGAATTCAAGTGAATAAAGAGTAAACCTATCTTTTTCTGGCTCTAAGACTAGGAGTTCTAGTGGTCGACTCGGTTCTTTCAAATTGTTTCTCATTATTAAGAAAAGGTAACAAAGATAAAATACGAGCTTGTTTTATAGCAATAGTAATTAATCGTTGTTGTTTCAAGGTCAATCTATTTACTCGTCTAGATAATATTTTTCCCTGTTCACTAATAAATCGACTAATTAAACTCATGTTTTTATAATCAATTCGATCCCCCGATTGGATCGGGGGCAAACGCTTACGAAAAG